CAATACGACCAGTTGCTTCTCGCGGATTTTCATAACCCTGCTGTGCAAAAATGGGATATGCATTTGAAATGGGTGCTCGAGTTATTATATATACTATGAGCGATACGGAAATAGATCTAGTAATCTCTTCCTTTATCCAAGAAAAGGCATTTCTAGTTTGCATGGTCCAATCATTGATCCTTAGAATTTTTCTACAATAAAATTTGGTAGGTTGCTGGCAGAGTTCCCTATCCTATCCATGATTCTGCTATTTACTGAAATAAATTTCCTGGAATATGGGAAGAATCCCTTGGCTTGGGTAGCTAGAAATAAAAATATTTGAATGTTGTTTAGCTTTTGTACAAAATAAAATAACAAACTTTCAAATATGATCAGTGGATCTTTTTTTCAGTCATTCATTGAATGATAAATCACTACAAGTGAAGGAGATACGCGATTTAAATAACGGAAAATCCAATATTTTAAAATTGTATCTAAAATGACTGGAAAAGTGGAAACAAGACCAGATATAATTTGATCATTCTGAGCAAATCCAAAATCCTTATAGACGGAACCAATCATTAGTTCCCAACCATGGGTCGAATGGAATCCTATACATAAATCAGTTAATAAAAGAATGGAAAAAGCTTTTATTGTGTCACTTAAATTATATAGGAATTCTTGAACCCGCGAGTTAAGAATAATAAGTTCTTGATTACCTAGACTGGAATAACCACTTAGAATAACGAAACAGATTATGTTTGTCGAGAAGTGTAAAATCGCATGGATACGATCCTCGTTGTGCGCCTTGATCAATTGGATGGTTTCTTTGTATATTTCGATACGAAGATTTTGTAGACGTGTTTCCGGGTATTCCTTTAGCATTTCATCCAAGAGGAACAGTTCTTTGAATTCTATGAATTTTTTTAGAATATTCTTTTCTTGAATATCATTCAAGAAGATTTCTGATTGCCTAGTATTCCACCAATTAGTAACCCAAGATTTCAGACATCTCTTAAATGTGAAAGAGATGCACCAGGGCAAAAAGACTATAGGTGTAAAATATAGAAAGGGAATGAATGCTTTCTTTTTTGCCATTTTTCGTCTTTATTTAATGAACTCAGCTTCATCTCATTCGTCAACTCTATAGGATGATAATAATGTTTGTATCAAGCATAAGTTCTATTACAAGTCCTAGAGCCTATATATTTATATATATATATAAATAAATATATAATCTATTCCCGCGGCCTTTTCTTTTCAATTCGGGAGTTAGTCTTTTAATTTAGAAAGAATACAGAAATAGACTAAAAAATGGAAAGAATCCACTGCCAATTTTTGAATGAAGAAAAAGATATTGTTTAAAAGGATATCAATTGCCAAGATTCGAAGCAATTACCCCTTTTTTTTGATGAATACATGAAGGAGCACTTCGCGTAATGAATATTAGTCCGATTTAGAAACCAAAGAAGGCCTCTTCTATCAAAACAAAATAGAAAAATTTCGAAAAATAAAATATCTTTTCCCTAAGGAAGCATTCATTTTTCAGTTCATTTCTTTTTTTTTTTACCAAAGTACTTCAATTGGTACACGCAAGAAACAGGCCAATTCCCCAGCTTTGTCTACAATTTGTTGTGTAGTCAAATTCTCGTCAATACGAGTCAAGGGAATGAATCCCTGTCCTCGGATTTCCATAGAAATGATACAACGAGGATAAATACCCTCTTTACTAATTTTGATGGACTGAACATCGTTCATAAGGAATCGGAGAAAAATACGACGATTTTTTCCAGGAAATCCCCAACGAAAAATACACACTATTCCCTCTTTTTTATCGAATCGATCATAACCACCACCCACATTCCACCAAATTGTACACCACAAATAAGAACTAATAAAGAGACCCGCGATTCCATAGAAAGACATCACCATCCCCTGTGGAAAAAAAAGAATTTGCTGAGACGGAAATAAAGATAACAAATCCCTACCAAGATAACTGGAAGTTCCAACCAACAAGAAACCTAATGAACCTAAAAAAAGGATAAAGGCCCAGCAGAAATTACTTGTTTTTCGAGACCCCGCTTTAAGTTCTATCAAGAGATGTTCTGATCGCCAATCCATATTAGATCTAGTTTTGTTTTATTAGAATTGGGAAAATAGATAACCCAAGCAAATTCATTTTACTTGACTTTTCTTTGTTTCCGAAGTAACTCTCATCAACTAGCACTATTTTGATGTAAACCTTTAACAGTAATTCATCGAATTGTTTCCAGATCTAAATATATATCTGATTTGTGCCTACTGTCCGTATCTAAAAAATCTTGTTCCTTTGAACATGAAGAAATAAAGAAGCCATTGCAATTGCCGGAAATACTAGGCCCACTAAAGGCACAAAAAAGGAGGGTAAGTTTATCATAGAATGGGTACCTCGATTTAATATTTGTACCTGTTATATATATTTATATAAATCTCATATCATATATATTCTTTTTTTTATTATATTGTTTTATAAAGATAGTCTCTAATCACTAGAATTCAAATAGACTTAGTATAAGTCTATTTGATAAATTATACTAAGTATAGCTAAGTTAATATATAGAATATATATGTTCTATATTATATATTCAGTCTATATAATGAGTATAAATGAGTATATTGAGTATGAGTATAAAATAGAATAAATAAGAAATAAATTAATAAAAATAAAAAATAAATATATAAAATATATATAATAAGGAGTGTAGAACATAGAACTCAAATAATGGATGGATTTCGCCTTCTATTTCTCCAAGAAACATATGTATGATAATACACCTTTCAATTTATTTTATTTGTTTGGAATTTTTTGGAATTTTCAAAATGAAAAAAAAAAAGAATAAAAAAAGATTTGAATTTTAGGCTCTGCTAGATTTTTCATTTTGAGTCAAAGGCAAGAAAGCATGGAGCTGAAATAACTCACTTAAAACCCCCTTTAAAGTATTACGCGGTACGATTGAATCAAATAAGCCCTTATGGAATAAATATTCAGCTGCTTGTGAACCTTCGGGTACTGTCTTATTCAACGTTTGTTCAATTACTCTTTTACCCGCAAATGCAATGTAAGCATTGGGTTCGGCAATAATGATATCCCCCAACATGCCAAAACTAGCTGTCACCCCCCCAGTAGTAGGAGATGTAAGGATGGATACATAGAATAACCTTTTATTTGTTTGATAATCATATAAAGCAGAAGAGATTTTAGCCATTTGCATCAAGCTCAGACTTCCTTCTTGCATACGTGCTCCTCCGGACGCACATACTAGAATAAGAGGTAAAAGTTGATTGGCAGCATATTCTACCAAACGGGTAATTTTCTCACCTACTACGGATCCCATACTACCCCCCATAAACTGAAAATCCATGATCCCAATAGCTACAGGAATACCGTTTAGTTGACCTGTGCCTGTTTGAATAGCCTCAGTTAATCCTGTCTTTCTTTGATAAGAATCCATACGATCTTTATAAGGTTCCTCTTCCGAATGAAATTCAATTGGATCCAGAGAGACCATGTCTTCATCCATAGGATTCCAAGTACCTGGATCAATCGAGAGTTCGATTCTATCTGAACTGCTCATTTTCAAATGATATCCACAATGTTCACAAATATTCATTTTTGATTTACAAAATTTCTTATAATTTAATCCATAACAATTTTCGCATTCAATCCATAAATGCTTGTATTTTTGAGTTTCATCGAGATCATTAGAACTCTCTCTTCTAGTTAAATCATTATCATTTATATCATTCGTGAAAGTTATTATACTAGAACTATCGCTTTCATTACTATTTCTGACCTTACCACAAATATAACTATAAAAGTAACTGTCATTGTATTTATCATTCTCACCTAAAATGTGACTACCAATACAGATTTGAGAACGAAGATAACTCTCAATGCAACTATGAATGTCATTATTCCAACTAGATTTAATATCATACACGTAATGATCATCATGTCTCTTAAAGACATTATTAAGATAGCTAGAATTCTTATAACTATAAAAAAGACTTTCTGGTTCACTTAGAAAAGAATGATCATTGTCAATCTCCAAAATCTTATTTTCAATATCAAAATATATGGAATAACTGTTCCTCTTGCTATTGTTATCCCTAACTAAAATGATTTTATCAGATAGGAAATTCTGGATGTTCCTGACACCGACTAAATAATCAACATTACTGTAACTAGAATTGTCACTATCATTCCAGCTAGGAAAGTTTTTTTCCATATCAATAAAAATTGGGTCTTCACTTACACTGGTATTTTCAATAGGACCAAAACTATCCATTGATTTTCTTAACCCACACCCGTATTCTAACTGCCTATTAAACAACATAGAATTGAACCACCATTTTTCCATAGAGTTATGTTCCTCTATTAACAAAAAAATACAATAGATGAATAGTCATTCGATGAAAAATTATTCAAATAGAATATTTTTAATATTCTATCTCATTTATTTACTATCAAAAAAGGATATAATAAATCCAATCACTAGAATTGGTAACTGATAATAAAAACGAGCGAGTGAGTAAAAAAAAAGTTTCTTTTTCGTGAGAACCTGGAGTATTATTTCACTATATATGTCACTATATGTGCTGGAATTCTTTTTCAATTCGATTTCCCCCCCTTTTTTAGAAAAAACGTATTCTAATAACTATCAATATTTTATTAAATAATAAAAAAAATAATAAAAAGATATAATATGAAATATTGATAATATAGAATAAGATTTTTAAATTATCTTCTTTTTATTATATTTAAATGTTATTATATTTAAATTAAAAAAAAAAAAGAAACCTCATTGGGGGTAATAATTTATAGACCAATGAGTTCATTTAGTCAGTATTCATTTGCCTTTTCCTATATATATATATTTCTACAATCTCTATCCATTTTCTTTTTTCATTTTGAAGACCGATAAAATCCATTTTTGTGTCTATCCAAAATATCATTTTATGTTAACAATAAAAAATCGAAAATTGGGTATGGAGAGCGGGAGGGGGGATAAAAAAGAAAAGAGTTCTATAAATCTATATACAAGTCATCCACACCCTCCTTTTTTTTTTCATTAATTAACTTTCGTTTGTTGAGTAGGGGAAAGTTCCAAAGAAACACCGGCCCTTTTTGAAATATCCTGAACAGTTCCTATAGGTTGAGCGCCCTGTTCAAGGAAATATAGAATAACAGGAATATTTAAATAGGTTTGATTCTTTATTGGATCATAAAAACCCACTTTACGAAGATCTCTTCCCCCTCTTCGGGATCGAACATCAATTGCAACGATTCGATAAACGGCTCATTGGGATAGATATAGATGAATAATACACCCCCCCCATAGAAACGTATAAGAAGTTTTCTCCTCGTACGGCTCGAGAAAATTCAATATGTCTATGTATAAAATATGTCAAATAGATCAATAAAATCATGAAATCAATTAGACTGTGATTTAAGTTTTTTTTTCTTATTCTTTTTTTTTTCTTTCTAAAAAAAAACTCCTCGTATTCGCAACCTCATAACTCAAATTGGATAACTCTCAAAGGAAAACAAAACCTTAGGTATTTCATTTATTGAGCGGTCTCTACCCCCTTTTATTGCCCGTCTTATTTAGAATCCATTTTTTTTCTTCATTCTAATAGAATAGAATGGTTATTCTAATTCTAATGGAATTTTTGAGACAATTTAAAATGGTATTTACTTGTTACAGGATCTTTTAGCTTTTCCTTGAATCATTGGGTTTAGACATTACTTCGGGGATCTTTAATCGTTTCAAAAATGGCAGCAACATACCATTTCTTTTTATTTCTCTCAACGAATCATACAAATAGAAGGTTTATTCCCTCGGATACACTTTTGATCGAAAAAGTTTTACCAATTCCAACAAATTTGACTTTTTTAACCTTGATTAAATTGGATCCTTTCGATTTCTTTATCAAAAATATACTTACGAAGTTGTTCTAACTTATTTATTTTTACTAACCTTAGATACTTGCCCTTGAGAAATGAATCAACTCGAGCTCCATCGTGTACTATTTACATCATCAACCCCTCTCCCGTCCCCTAAACAATGAGTTCTAGTGGAACAGAACAAACGATGTCGAGCCAAGAGCACTTCCATTTCTATATATTTCTATATACATACTAGAAAAAGATAGCGGATGTAAGAATCCACAGCTAATCTAATCATGTCTTTCAAGTCGCACGTTGCTTTTTACCACATCGTTTCAAACGAAGTTTTACCATAACATTCCTTTAGTTTGGATCCGGTATGTAATTGATTCAATTATGAAATCGTGAATAGTCATTGATTCAATCGATACATAATAATCTATCCTTTTTACTTCTAGGTTTTCTTTCTATATATGAATTGAAAATCTCGAAATCTAAAGAAGTAAAAAATAACTCAAATTAACTCGATATTTTATGAAAAATGGATTCAAATCAATATATATAAATAAAATATAAAAGAAATATATATATATGAACTATGAACTAAAATCTCTTTTTTTTTTAGAATTTTAAATTATCCACAGTGATTACAAAAAAAGGAAAAAAAAAATATAGTTTGAAGATGTCGATTCCAAAGCGACTCTATTTAGATTAGAGACGAATGATTAATAAAAAAGGGGTCATTTTTATATCCTGAGATACAATTTTTATTCAAATAGGATATACATCAGGAATGGATATCCTCTGGGACGGAAGGATTCGAACCTCCGAATAGCGGGACCAAAACCCGTTGCCTTACCGCTTGGCCACGCCCCATTTTTGATTCGACATTCAATTAATTTAATAAACACTATTATTGATCTTGGTTATTCGTCAACTCTACCCCCCCACCCCCAATCCATAGAATAAATTGTAGCTAGGAGTTTTATATGCGTAGATATAGAATAAGACTGAAATTCTTGATCATTACATAGAATTCAATTAAGATATTGTATGAAAGTCTTATTTCTTCTTTTTTTTTTGTCAGACTGGAAAGATTTTTAACTAGATCAATTCAAATCAAATAAGGATTTTGGAGGGTCTGATTGTATTTGATATTTTTTTTTTTTTAATAAATTGTATTATATATTATTCTATTTAATATATTCTAATAATATATTAAATAGAATATTAAAATCTAAATATATATATTAATAGATATATTAATTATGTATTATGTATATAAATAAAATTATATTAATTATGTATATAAAATTCTTAATATAGTCTAAAAAAAATTATATATATACAATAATATACAATAAAGATTGTAATAAAAAAAAACAGTAAATTTTCTTAAGGAACAAAATGTTTGTTATGCTTAATATCTTTAGTTTGGTCTGTATTTGTATTCACTCCGCCCTTTATTCAAGTAGTTTTTTCTTGGCGAAATTACCTGAAGCCTATGCTTTTTTGAATCCAATTGTGGATGTTATGCCAGTAATACCTGTACTCTTTTTTCTTTTAGCTTTTGTTTGGCAAGCTGCTGTAAGTTTTCGATGAGATCTTGCATTTGAATAAATGTCCGAAAAAAATTAGGAATTTATTCGAAAACAAAAATTGGAAAAAAAAAAGATCAGATAAGTCTTACAGTGTGAATCCTCGATTCAAATATGGAAATTCTTGTATATACAAGAGAAGTCTGGACCATCTCATTTTTTCCTCATTTCATTCTTAGGCTTTTTTTTTTTTCAATGAGAAATCCTTCTATTATTAGATTTGAGTCCACCACCAGTACTTGGGTTGTGGATATGAAAGAGAAAATCTTTTGTAATACAAATATTTTATTAATAGTAATAAAGGACTCGGCTCTTACTACAAAGAAATTTCCTAATTTTGTTATATTTCCTTGAAATCACTTTATTTCTGAGAAATTTTGTAACAAAAGAAACAAAATGTGTTAGATAAGAGAATCTATTCTCTTTCTCTGTCTTTTTTTTTTTATTATCTTGGAGATTTTGTAATGCTTACTCTAAAACTATTTGTTTACACAGTAGTTATATTCTTTGTTTCTCTTTTCATCTTCGGATTCCTATCTAACGATCCAGGACGTAATCCAGGACGTGAAGAATAAAAAAAAAATAGATTTCTAGTTTTCTATGTTTTCCTTTCTTGTACTAGATTTTACAAAAAAATTTGAGGATTGTATCTATTTTACATCTTTAATTTAACAGGTAAATAAAAAAAAACAAGGAAAACAAACAAAGGAAGCTATATAAGTTCAAAAAAAAAAATACCAAATCATCGACGGAAAGAGAGGGATTCGAACCCTCGGTACAAAAATTCGTACAACGGATTAGCAATCCGACGCTTTAGTCCACTCAGCCATCTCTCCCCAAACATAATATATTTTAAAAAATATATTATGTTTATGTTACATTGCATAAACAAACAGAACAAAAAGTAGGGCTTGAAAAACGACTTTTTTTTTTATATCTTATCTCTTTTTCTATTTGATTCTTTCTATTTCTAATGGTCATTTCATTATTATAATTATAGAACATTACATATATATTATTAATATTCTATATTATTACTAATATTCTATTCATTTATATATTCATTTATATATATATATATAAATGAATATATATATCTCATATTTCTATTTATTCCCATTCCTTTTTTTTAGTTTTGATACAGCCCCATGAATCCTGGATAACAATGATTTATATTAGTGTATATTTGATTTGACAAAATCAAAAACTTAGATTCGCCCCTTTTTTTTAATTGATAATTGATCAGGGGTCGGCCCCCTTACGAAACATGTCAACACTCTTAATTAGTATAAACGTATGTTCCTTTTTATTTTATTACGACAGATTCCTAGGTTCGACAAAAAGTCCATTTATATGCAATAATAGCATTGTAGCTGCGGGTATAGTTTAGTGGTAAAAGTGCGATTCGTTCTAAGGACCCCTTAAAAGTTAAGGGATCCCTCGTTTGATTCATATCCCGATCAAAAACTTTATTTCTTACTGAAAGGGGTTGAATCCTTTATTCCTTTCAACGAACAATTCGAGGAATAATATAAATTATCGTAATTTGTATCCAAGAAGAATCAATTCTAAATTGAAAAAATTGAATTCTAAAATTATGAAACATAAGTTTTTTGTTAATTGTATCAAAAATCACAATTTTTTTTGAGTATGAGTAAAGGATCCATGGGGAAAGTTATAGAAAGTTTTTTTTTTCTAATCGTAACTAAATCTTCCATTTTTTGTATAGGAGAGATTGAAGCAAAATAGCTATTAAACGATTGCTTTAGTTTACTAGAGACATCGACATTTTTTTTAGCTCGATGGAAAAATTATTTTCCTAAAGATTCTCTCAAATAGAAATAGAGAACGAAGTAACTAGAAAAAACGGATTGTAAAAATACTCCTCTTCTATCTACTATAGGGATCATCTAAAAAGCAAGGTGTTTTAAATGTATTTATACGGAAAGGCTGACATAGATGTTATGGGTTAATCTTTTTTTCACGTCTTTCATTTCTGAATTTATTCCGTAAAGGAGCCGAATGAAACAAAAGTTTCACGTTCGGTTTTGAATTAGAGACGTTAAAAATGATGAATAAACGTCGACTATAACCCCTAGCCTTCCAAGCTAACGATGCGGGTTCGATTCCCGCTACCCGCTCTTTTTTCCTATCTCTATATTCCACTCGAATCATTCTTTTTCAGAATGAATACAAATTATTTAGTCAATTTTTAAAATTATTCATTTGAATTTCTGTATTTTGTTTTAGTGATTTTATTAATATTTAATTCAATTTGAATTTGATTATTAATATATTCTTATTTGAATCTAATATATTCTTATTTAAATCTATATTATAGAAATCTATATATATTTTTCTAGAATATATTAGATTATTCTATAATTCTATATATATTCTATAATTCTATATATATATTAATATATATATATATATTCTATGGATTATTAGAATATTATATAGAAAAAATTATATCTATTATTATATAGATAGA